AAGGAATAGAGACTTTACAAATAAAAACTGAGGATTGGGACTCCATTGCTGTCATTTCATATGTATATGGTTACAATTATTTACGCTCCCAGTGCGCCTATGATATAGCACCAGGTGGATTTTTAGCTAGTGTGTATCATCTTACAAGAATACGGTATGGTATAGATAAACCTGAAGAGGTATGCATAAAAGTCTTTGTCCCAAGGAATAATCCTAGAATACCGTCTGTTTTCTGGGTTTGGAGAAGTGCGGATTTTCAAGAACGGGAATCATATGATATGTTGGGAATCTCTTATAATAATCATCCACGCCTTAAACGTATCTTGATGCCTGAAAGTTGGATAGGCTGGCCCCTACGTAAGGACTATATTACTCCAAATTTCTATGAAATACAAGATGCTCATTGAATGACAAGAAACTAATGTTAATGTATACGATAATGACACGACTCCAGAATTCATTTAAGGAATTTTTTAACGTCCTGTTTCATCTGAAACAGAGTAACTGCACTCTAATTCGTATTCTGGTATGGGTTAAAAGCTAAAAAAGATGCTTCATTGATATTCCCCAATTTGAAAGATATACATTTTGTATGAGCAAAAACAATAGAATAGGATGAATCAAAAGAGTTCTGTACCATGTAACATGAACTTTGTACCGCGCACATTACTTAGAGGGATTTCAGGAAGTAAAAAAAAGTTAAATAAAGTATAAGTACGTAAGTAGGAGTCAAAAATAGAATAAATATAAAATAAAATACGAAAACAAAATTCAGAAATGCAAAAGGATCAGATTTTATTTGTACTGTGTTTGAAATACATTATGTTTATTTCTATCCTTCAACTCCTTTAGACTTTTAAGTTTTTTAAACAATAACCAATCCTTTAACTTAATTAATTTTAAATATATATGTTAGATATATATTAAGGTTTAACATTTGGGTGAGAGAAAGCACGGTATGAACAAACAAAAAATAAAAGAAAGCATAATCCCATTTTGTTCTTTACCATATATATTTTATCTATCTCAAAAATGGAGGTCTATATCCATACACTATCCATATACCCTATTATACCTAGATGATATAGAATTTAGGTATACATATATATAATGCTTGAGGCTATTAATGAATATATATCCCATTAATTTGTATGACTAATTATTTGATACATTATTTACGTGTCAGGAACCAGATTTGAACTGGTGACACGAGGATTTTCAGTCCTCTGCTCTACCAACTGAGCTATCCCGACCTTTTCTCGCGCATTATCCTAGTAGAGCACTTTATCTATGTCAATTAAAGGGACTAAAAAATTAAGAAAGTATTAAAAAATCTTACCCAGCTCCTGAATTTCTTAGATTAAAAAAAGATAAGATAAAAAGTCGTTAGGAAGTATAGTTAAGTTAGTACTTAAAATGGACTTTTATTGGGGATAGAGGGACTTGAACCCTCACGACTTATAAAGTCGACGGATTTTCCTTTTACTATAAATTTCATTGTTGTCGGTATTGACACGTAGAATGGGACTCTCTCTTTATTCTCGTCCGAATAATCAGTTTTTAAAAAGATCTATACAGACTCTGGAATGAATAATTTGATCACTGAATATTCGATTCTTCCTTAAACTTTGATTGGAATATGGAATAGATTTACAATAACTCTTAAATTTTTCATATATATATATATTATAATGGATTCGGACCGCGATTAATCAATCGTTTACTATAGTCAGTATGTATATATACGTATATAGGGCGGGCATCCTCTCCGTAATTTTGATAGAAGGATTCCGGCTACCAGCGCAACGTAATCAACTTCATTCGTTAGAACAGCTTCCATTGAGTCTCTGCACCTATCTTTTTTTATTGTAGTTTTATATTATAAAACTATAAATTAAACCCTTTTTCTCAAAATAAAGATTTGGCTCAGGATTGCCCATTTTTAATTCCGGGGTTTCTCTGAATTTGGAAGTTATCACTTAGCAGGTTTCCATACCAAGGCTCAATTTAATCAAGTCCGTAGCGTCTACCGATTTCGCCATATCCCCTTTTGCGACAGGATCCAGTTGTAATTCTATTCAATTCTTTTATTTATTTTATTTATCTTGGAATCAAAATCATTGCGTTGAATTTATTAGATAATGATTCTTATATCTAAAATATCTAAAAGTGTATGCCACTATTTTTTTGCCATTCTCTATCATTTCCATTGTATTGAATGAACCCTATTTGTTCCAATCGGACATGATTCTATCATTGATGTGCCTCCAATTCAATATGAATAGATATATCCCACCTCTATAATCTCTCCTCCCTTCATTTTGACTTTAAAAGCGCAATTTGTAATACTGGAAGGATCGATACTCATTACTTATTTTTTTTTTTTTTTTTTTCGCCCTATCTTATATCTTATCTGAATGACAACAAAGGAATATCTTAATTATAATTTTAATTGTATCTTTATAAAAATAATATCTTTTAATTCTTATCTTAGAATGGATTCACTATCATTATATTATATAATTTATAATTATATAATTTATTTAGAGATAATTAATAATTACTTAGCATAATTTGGTATAACTGTTCTAAGAAATAATTTAGACTTTTATAAAATATAATATCAAATTGAATTTGATATTATATTCTTAATCAAGTAATAATTATGGAAATATTATGTATTTTTAAGTATTATTATTAAGTAATTATTAATACTATGAATTAAAATTTTAAAAATAATAAATAAATAATAAATATTAATTAAAATAAATTAATAGCTAATATATTAAATTTGGTAGTTTCCGGACTCCCTATTCACTATTTCTATTTCTGCTATGTGAGCCCGCTTAGCTCAGAGGTTAGAGCATCGCATTTGTAATGCGATGGTCATCGGTTCGATTCCGATAGCCGGCTTTTATCTATCTATTTTTTCATGATTGATAATATCTTCTCCCCCCCTTTCTTCAAATATCGGTCGCTGATCTATTATGTCGTGTTAACTTGCAACTATGAATAAAAAATAGATTGGAATGGAGCAATTAGATCTATACAGAACAAATCATAAAACAGAGACTTAACTTCCTTACTATCATATACAAAAAATATAGATATTGATACAATGCATTTCATTCTATTTTCATTCTACTTTAGTATTGTATACTTCAGTAGATTTAGCCTTGCTTTGTTTATCCTTTAGTTCAGTCTTAATTTAGATTTTTCTTTAAATTTTTCAATAAAAAAAGGAGTTTTATGTCTCGTTACCGAGGGCCTCGTTTCAAAAAAATACGCCGTCTGGGGGCTTTACCAGGATTAACTAGTAAAAGGCCTAGATCTGGAAGTGATCTTAAAAACCAATTGCGTTCTGGGAAAAAATCGCAATATCGTATTCGTCTAGAAGAAAAACAGAAATTGCGTTTTCATTATGGTCTAACAGAACGACAATTACTTAGATATGTGCATATCGCTGGAAAAGTCAAAGGGTCAACAGGTCAGGTTTTACTACAGCTACTTGAGATGCGTTTGGATAACATCCTTTTTCGATTAGGTATGGCTTCAACCATTCCTGGAGCCAGACAATTAGTTAACCATAGACATATTTTAGTTAATGGTCGTCTAGTAGATATACCAAGTTACCGTTGCAAACCCCGAGATATTATTACTACGAAGGATAAACAAAGATCGAAATCTCTGATTCAAAATTATATTGCTTCATCGCTCCGGGAGGAATTGCCAAAACATTTGACTATTGACTTATTCCAATATGAAGGATTAGTAAATCAAATAATAGATAGTAAGTGGATTGGTTTGAAAATAAATGAGTTGTTAGTCGTAGAATATTATTCCCGTCAGACTTGAACCTAATGAAAATAACAAGAAAGGTTCAGACAATTTGACTTTATACCATACCCTTTTTTTGTCGAAGGAACATAGATTTAAGAGCCTTGATCCACATTTTTTTCTTATTCACGTATCACAAATGGATCGGCAGTAGGATTTTTTTTTTTTTTTTTGCTTTTCCCATATTTATATTTTACGTACCACAGTAATGTAATTAGGAATAGAGAATCTCTATCAAATCAAATAAAGTTCTTACCTTACTTACTGTTGGAATAATGCTATCAATTGTTATTTGAATTTGATACATTGTGATCGGTAACGTTGGTGACTCGATAGAAACGGAAAGAGAGGGATTCGAACCCTCGGTAAACAAAAGCCTACATAGCAGTTCCAATGCTACGCCTTGAACCACTCGGCCATCTCTCCTACATAATCATAATCTTATTATTGACCAGAAACCGAGTGAAGTGAATAGCGAGTCATTCATATTATTTATTCCAGTACGGGTAGGACCCATTACTGGTTACATAGGAATAAAAGATTCCTTTCAAATTTCATATTTCTCAACACCAATTTACTTAATAGATTTTTATATTTTAATTGTATAACGCATACGCATTATGCAAACAAAAAAGTATGGTTACTCTCCTCTATTTTATCATGGAATTAGAATTCCATTCTTTATTTTTCCTCTTTTGATTATAACCAAATAAAAACTTTTCGAGTTACCAGAATCTATAGTAAAATAAAGTCCTTGGTTAGTCAACTTAGAGAAAATCGTAATAGTTCCGTTTATCAGTATACTACTTAATTTGTAGGAAATCCAATCTCATTCAAATATTTCATATCTCATCCCCCCTTGGGCACAATTTGAGCGGAATATCCACATCTTTTTTAGAATTAGTCTATTTTTATGATATTTCATACTACTGTACAATTCGGATAATTTTCCTTTGGGAAAATGAGAAGAATTATAGAATGGATTGTTAATTATGCCTAGATCCCGGATAAATGGAAATTTTATTGATAAGACTTCTTCAATTGTAGCCAATATCTTATTACGAATAATTCCGACAACTTCAGGGGAAAAAAAGGCATTTACCTATTACAGAGATGGTGCGATTTGATTTTTTTTTCTTGCTTTTTTAGACCTTAATTCTGAG